ATAGTAACCTATATGGTTTAGTACATATATATGCATTATATTACATAATGCATTAGTACATATATATGTATTATCACCATTCATTTATATTAACCATAAAGCAAGTACTAACGTTCAAAACGTACATAAACCAAAATATTAAAACTCACAAATAATTTATTTCGACCCGGGAAATAGATTATTCCCCTATAATTGGCTCTCAAATATTTCCTTGAAATAATCAACTAGGATTTAATTAAATCATATTAATGTAGTAAGAGACCACCTACTGGTTTATATTAAGGCATATTCTGCATGATAAAATCAGGGACATAAATCGTGGGGGTAACATAATATGAACTATTACTTGCATTTGGCTTGGAATCTCACGGACAGGACTGTAAAAATTCCCCCCTCGGATAATTATATCTGGCATATGGTTAAATGATGTGAGTACATACTCCTCATTAACCCCACATGCCGAGCATTCTTTTATATGCATAGGGGTTCTCTTTTTGGTTACCTTTCACCTTGCATCTCAGAGTGCAGGCTCAAATGATAGATCAAGGTTGAACATATTCCTTGCTTGAGTTTAAGTAGGTTCATTATTAAAAGACATAACTTAAGAATTACATACTTTTACCTCAAGTGCATAACATATTCATTCCTTCTTCAACTTACCCCTATATATATGCCCCCCCTCTCGGTTTCTGCGCGACAAACCCCCCTACCCCCTACGCTCAGCGAATCCTATTATCCTTGTCAAACCCCGAAACCAAGGAAGGTTCGAGAACGTATAAGCTAGCAAGTTGATATATGGGCTAGCTATCCGCATTATATATATATATATACATACACATCGCATTAATTTGCCGCAAATTTCTCCAAATATTGGCCTAAAAATCCCTACTAAACTTTTAAGGCACGCCCCAATGCTAAAAAATCCAATATTAAAAAGCGCTAGCGTAGCTTAATACAAAGCATAACACTGAAGATGTTAAGATGGGTCCTAAAAAACTCCGCATGCATAAAGGCATGGTCCTGACCTTATTATCAGCTCTTACCCGACTTACACATGCAAGTCTCCGCAGTCCCGTGAGTATGCCCTCAATCCCCCGCCCGGGGACGAGGAGCGGGCATCAGGCACAAATTTTAGCCCAAGACGCCTGGCCAAGCCACACCCCCAAGGGAGTTCAGCAGTGATAAACATTAAGCCATAAGTGAAAACTTGACTCAGTCAGGGCTAAGAGGGCCGGTAAAACTCGTGCCAGCCACCGCGGTTAAACGAGAGGCCCTAGTTGATAGCACCACGGCGTAAAGGGTGGTTAAGGAGAGCAAGATAATTTTTAAAGCCAAATGGCCCTTTGGCCGTCATACGCTTCTAGGTGTCCGAAGCCCAATCATACGAAAGTAGCTTTAATAAAGCCCACCTGACCCCACGAAAGCTGAGAAACAAACTGGGATTAGATACCCCACTATGCTCAGCCATAAACCTAGACATCCAACTACAATTAGATGTCCGCCCGGGTACTACGAGCATCAGCTTGAAACCCAAAGGACCTGACGGTGCCTCAGACCCCCCTAGAGGAGCCTGTTCTAGAACCGATAACCCCCGTTAAACCTCACCACTTCCAACCAACCCAGCCTATATACCGCCGTCGTCAGCTTACCCTGTGAAGGTAATAAAAGTAAGCAAAATGGGCACAACCCAGAACGTCAGGTCGAGGTGTAGCGTACGAAGTGGGAAGAAATGGGCTACATTTTCTATCACAGAACACTACGAACATGCAACATGAAATAGTGCTTGAAGGAGGATTTAGTAGTAAAAAGGAAGCAGAGTGTCCTTTTGAACCCGGCTCTGAGGCGCGTACACACCGCCCGTCACTCTCCCCTGTCAAAACGCAACAAAGATACTTAACACTAAAGCACTGACAAGGGGAGGCAAGTCGTAACATGGTAAGTGTACCGGAAGGTGCACTTGGATTAAACCCAGGGCGTGGCTGAGTTAGTCAAGCATCTCACTTACACCGAGAAGACATCCATGCAAGTTGGATCACCCTGAGCCAAACAGCTAGCTTAACCCCCAATATAACCCAACAATGTTAATAACAAAACATGACCTAACACCATAAACTAAACCATTTTTTTACCTGAGTATGGGCGACAGAAAAGGTTCAACCTAAAGCAATAGAAAAAGTACCGCAAGGGAAAGCTGAAAGAGAAATGAAACAACCCATATAAGCACTAAAAAACAAAGACTAAACCTTGTACCTTTTGCATCATGATTTAGCCAGCACCCTCAAGCAAAGAGACCTTTAGTTTGAAACCCCGAAACCAGGTGAGCTACCCCGAGACAGCCTATTTAAATTTAGGGCTAACCCGTCTCTGTGGCAAAAGAGTGGGAAGAGCTCCGGGTAGAAGTGACAGACCTACCGAACCTGGTGATAGCTGGTTGCCTGAGAAGTGGATAGAAGTTCAGCCTCGTACACCCCAAATCAAAAATATAACATTAAGACAATAAGGGAAACATACGAGAGTTAGTTAAAGGGGGTACAGCCCCTCTAACAAAGGATACAACCTTCACAGGAGGATAAAGATCATAATATATAAAACATACTGTTTCAGTGGGCCTAAAAGCAGCCATCTAAATAGAAAGCGTTAAAGCTCAGACAGAAAGAAGTTTATTATACTGATAAAAAATCTTATTCCCCTAACAATATCAGGCTAACCCATGCCCGCATGGAAGAAATTATGCTAAAATGAGTAACAAGAAGACCTGCTCTTCTCCAAGCACAAGTGTAAACCAGATCGGACAAACCACTGGAAATTAACGAACCCAACCCAAGAGAGTAATGTGAACAACAGAAAAACCAAGAAAAACCCACAACTAAACAATCGTTAACCCCACACTAGAGTGCTATTTTTAAAGGAAAGACTAAAAGAAAGGGAAGGAACTCGGCAAACACAAGCCTCGCCTGTTTACCAAAAACATCGCCTCCTGCAACTAAACTGAGTATAGGAGGTCCAGCCTGCCCAGTGACTACGGGTTCAACGGCCGCGGTATTTTGACCGTGCAAAGGTAGCGCAATCACTTGTCTTTTAAATAGAGACCTGTATGAATGGCTAAACGAGGGCTTAACTGTCTCCCCCTTCAAGTCAGTGAAATTGATCTATCCGTGCAGAAGCGGGTATAATTATACAAGACGAGAAGACCCTTTGGAGCTTAAGGTACAAAATTCAACCACGTTAAGCAACTTAATAAAAAGCAAAAACTTAGTGGAAAGTGAAATTTTACCTTCGGTTGGGGCGACCGCGGAGGAAAAACAAGCCTCCGAGTGGAATGGGCCAAACCCCTAAAACCAAGAGAAACATCTCTAAGCCACAGAACATCTGACCAAAAATGATCCGGCCAATAAAGCCGATCAACGAACCAAGTTACCCTAGGGATAACAGCGCAATCCTCTCCCAGAGTCCATATCGACGAGGGGGTTTACGACCTCGATGTTGGATCAGGACATCCTAATGGTGCAGCCGCTATTAAGGGTTCGTTTGTTCAACGATTAAAGTCCTACGTGATCTGAGTTCAGACCGGAGCAATCCAGGTCAGTTTCTATCTGTAACGCTACTTTTCCTAGTACGAAAGGATCGGAAAAGAGGGGCCCATACTTAAAGCACGCCCCACCCCTAATTAATGAAAACAAATAAATTAAATAAAGGGAGGGCCAAAACCCCAACCGCCCGAAATAAGGACATACTGGGGTGGCAGAGCATGGTAAATTGCGAAAGGCCTAAGCCCTTTACACCAGAGGTTCAAATCCTCTTCCCAGTTCATGCTAAACACTCTAATAAACCACCTAATTAACCCCCTAGCCTATATTGTGCCCGTCCTATTAGCAGTAGCCTTCCTAACTCTAATCGAGCGTAAAGTATTAGGATATATACAACTACGAAAGGGGCCAAATGTAGTCGGACCATACGGACTTTTACAGCCCATCGCTGATGGAGTAAAACTATTTATTAAAGAACCAGTCCGCCCCTCTACATCCTCCCCATTCCTGTTTCTAGCCGCCCCCATTCTTGCACTAACCCTAGCCATAACACTATGAGCACCCATACCCATGCCCTATCCAGTAGTTGACCTCAACCTAGGGGTTCTGTTTATCCTGGCCCTGTCAAGCCTCGCAGTGTACTCTATTCTAGGATCAGGGTGAGCATCAAATTCAAAATATGCACTAATCGGAGCCCTACGGGCCGTAGCCCAAACAATTTCCTATGAAGTAAGCCTCGGACTAATTCTTCTATCGGTCATTATCTTCTCAGGAGGCTATACTCTACAAACATTTAGCACAGCCCAAGAAAGCATCTGATTATTAGCCCCTGCCTGACCACTGGCCGCAATATGATATATCTCAACCTTAGCAGAAACGAACCGAGCACCATTCGACCTAACAGAAGGAGAATCAGAACTAGTCTCAGGTTTTAACGTAGAATATGCAGGAGGGCCCTTCGCTCTCTTCTTCCTGGCCGAATATGCAAACATCCTATTAATGAATACCTTATCAGCCGTACTATTCCTAGGGACATCACACATCCACCACATCCCAGAATTAACAACAATTAGCCTTATAACTAAAGCTGCACTACTGTCTATCGTATTCCTATGAGTACGAGCCTCATACCCACGATTCCGATACGACCAACTAATACACCTCGTATGAAAAAACTTCCTCCCCCTAACACTGGCCCTGGTACTATGACACATCGCCCTACCAATCGCACTAGCGGGCCTTCCCCCACAACTATAATTCAGGAACTGTGCCCGAATGCCTAGGGACCACTTTGATAGAGTGGCCTATAGGGGCTAAAATCCCCTCAGTTCTTAGAAAGAAGGGGATCGAACCCATGCCCAAGAGATCAAAACTCTTAGTGCTTCCTCTACACCACTTTCTAAGATGGGGTCAGCTAATCAAGCTTTCGGGCCCATACCCCGAACATGACGGTTAAAGTCCCTCCTCCATCAATGAACCCCTACGTACTCGCAATCCTACTATCCAGCCTAGGATTAGGAACCACCCTAACCTTTGCTAGCTCCCACTGATTACTAGCCTGAATAGGACTGAAATACACTACCCTGGCAATCATTCCTCTAATAGCACAACACCACCACCCCCGCGCAGTAGAAGCCACCACAAAATATTTCCTAACCCAAGCCACCGCAGCCGCAATAATTATATTTGCAAGCACAACAAATGCCTGAATCACAGGAGAATGAGATATAAACAACATATCAAGCCCCGTCGCTAGCACAATAATTATTACTGCCCTAGCACTTAAAATTGGACTAGCACCAATACACTTCTGAATACCAGAAGTCCTACAAGGACTAGACCTTCTAACAGGCCTAATCTTATCGACATGACAAAAGCTTGCCCCATTTGCCCTAATTATCCAAACAGCCCAAGCCGTGGACCCCGCACTATTAACTGCCCTAGGGATCACATCCACCCTAGTTGGGGGATGAGGAGGTCTAAACCAAACCCAACTACGAAAAATCTTGGCCTACTCCTCGATCGCACACATAGGCTGAATAATCATCATTCTCCAATACGCCCCGCAACTTACCCTTGTTGCCCTAGGAGCATATATTTTCATGACATCCGCAGCATTCCTCACCCTAAAAACATCAGCCGCCACAAAGATCAATACTCTTTCAATAATCTGGTCAAAAAGTCCAATCCTAACAACAACCACTGCCCTAGTACTATTATCACTAGGGGGCCTACCCCCACTAACAGGATTTATGCCAAAATGACTAATCCTACAAGAACTAGCAAAACAAAACCTTCCAATCACTGCCACAATTATGGCCCTAGCTGCCCTACTAAGCCTCTATTTTTATCTACGTCTCTGTTACGCAATAACACTGACAATCTCCCCCAACACTACCAACTCAATCACCCCTTGACGAACCCAAACAACCCAGTCCTCCCTCCCACTTACCCTGTCCACTACAATTGCCCTAGGACTTTTACCAATAACCCCCGCTATTCTAATACTAGCCACCTAGGGACTTAGGATAACATCAGACCAAGAGCCTTCAAAGCTCTAAGTAGAAGTGAAAATCTTCTAGTCCCTGATAAGACCTACAAGAGTCTATCTTGCATTTTCTGATTGCAAATCAAATATTTTTATTAAACTAAGGCCTTACTAGATGGGAAGGCCTCGATCCTACAAACTCTTAGTTAACAGCTAAGCGCTCAAACCAGCGAGCATCCATCTACTTTTCCCGCCTCTGGCCTGGTAAGGCGGGAAAAGCCCCGGCAGACTACTAATCTACGTCTCTGGATTTGCAATCCAGCATGCTTCTTCACCACGGAGCTGGTGATAAGGAGAGGACTTAAACCTCTGTCTTCGGGGCTACAACCCGCCGCCTAAGCACTCGGCTACCCTACCTGTGGCAATTACACGCTGATTCTTTTCTACAAACCACAAAGACATTGGTACCCTTTATCTTGTATTTGGTGCCTGAGCCGGAATAGTGGGAACCGCTCTAAGCCTTCTCATTCGAGCCGAACTAAGCCAACCTGGATCACTTCTGGGCGACGATCAAATTTATAATGTTATTGTCACTGCCCATGCCTTCGTAATAATTTTCTTTATAGTAATACCAATTCTAATCGGAGGGTTCGGAAACTGACTTGTGCCGCTAATAATCGGAGCACCCGATATAGCATTCCCACGGATAAATAACATGAGCTTCTGACTTCTACCCCCCTCTTTCCTTCTATTACTTGCTTCCTCTGGTGTTGAGGCCGGAGCTGGAACAGGGTGAACAGTATACCCACCACTCGCAGGCAATCTTGCCCACGCAGGAGCATCCGTAGACCTAACAATTTTCTCGCTCCACCTAGCAGGTGTGTCATCAATTTTAGGTGCAATTAACTTCATCACCACAACTATCAATATAAAACCACCAGCCATCTCTCAATACCAAACACCCCTGTTTGTCTGAGCTGTGCTTGTAACAGCCGTACTTCTTCTCCTATCCCTGCCAGTCCTAGCCGCTGGAATTACTATGCTCCTCACAGATCGAAATCTAAACACCACATTCTTTGATCCAGCAGGAGGAGGAGACCCAATCCTATATCAGCACCTGTTTTGATTCTTCGGCCACCCAGAGGTTTACATTCTCATTTTACCCGGATTTGGAATCATTTCACACGTTGTAGCCTACTACGCAGGCAAAAAAGAACCATTCGGCTACATAGGAATGGTTTGAGCCATGATGGCTATCGGCCTCCTGGGGTTTATTGTATGAGCCCACCACATGTTCACTGTCGGAATAGACGTAGACACTCGTGCATACTTTACATCCGCAACAATAATTATTGCCATCCCAACAGGCGTAAAAGTATTTAGCTGACTAGCCACACTTCACGGAGGATCTATCAAATGAGAAACACCCATGTTATGAGCCCTTGGATTCATTTTCCTCTTCACAGTGGGCGGATTAACAGGAATTGTTCTAGCCAATTCATCACTCGACATCGTCCTTCACGACACATACTACGTAGTCGCACACTTCCACTATGTACTATCAATGGGTGCTGTATTTGCCATTATGGCAGCCTTTGTTCACTGATTCCCTCTATTTACAGGATATACCTTAAACGACACCTGAACAAAAATCCACTTCGGAGTAATATTCATCGGTGTCAACCTTACATTCTTCCCACAACACTTCCTAGGCCTAGCAGGAATGCCACGACGATACTCTGACTACCCAGATGCCTACGCTCTGTGAAATACAGTGTCATCCATCGGGTCACTTATCTCCCTAGTAGCAGTAATTATGTTCCTATTTATTCTATGAGAAGCCTTCGCCGCTAAACGAGAAGTATCCTCAGTAGAATTAACTATAACAAATGTAGAATGACTTCATGGCTGCCCTCCACCATACCACACATTTGAAGAGCCTGCATTCGTTCAAGTTCAATCAAACTAACGAGAAAGGAAGGAATTGAACCCCCGTATACTGGTTTCAAGCCAGTCACATGACCACTCTGTCACTTTCTTCTAAGACATTAGTAAAATATGCAAATTACATCACCTTGTCAAGGTGAAATCGCAGGTTAGACCCCTGTATGTCTTAAGCTCAAAGCTTAATGGCACATCCCACGCAACTAGGATTCCAAGACGCGGCATCACCCGTTATAGAAGAACTTCTTCACTTCCATGACCACGCCCTAATAATCGTATTCTTAATTAGTACTCTAGTACTTTATATTATTATTGCAATGGTTTCAACCAAACTTACTAACAAATATATTCTAGACTCCCAAGAGATCGAAATCGTATGAACTATCTTACCAGCTGTCATTCTAGTTTTGATCGCCCTGCCGTCCCTTCGAATTTTATACCTTATAGATGAAATCAATGACCCCCACCTAACAATTAAAGCCATAGGTCATCAATGATACTGAAGCTATGAGTACACAGATTACGAAGATCTGGGCTTCGATTCCTACATAATCCCAACCCAGGACCTCACACCAGGCCAATTCCGGCTCCTAGAAACAGACCACCGAATAGTAGTCCCCATAGAATCACCAGTTCGTGTCCTAGTATCTGCCGAAGATGTATTACACTCTTGAGCCGTTCCGTCTCTGGGCGTAAAAATAGACGCAGTGCCAGGCCGACTAAACCAAACTGCCTTCATTGCCTCACGCCCAGGTGTGTTCTACGGACAGTGTTCTGAAATCTGCGGGGCAAACCACAGCTTTATGCCCATTGTAGTTGAAGCAGTCCCACTAGAGCATTTCGAGAGCTGATCCTCATTAATACTAGAAGACGCCTCACTAGAAAGCTAATTATTGGACAAAGCGTTGGCCTTTTAAGCCAAAGTTTGGTGCCTACCGACCACCTCTAGTGAAATGCCCCAATTAAATCCCAATCCCTGATTCGCAATTCTAGTATTCTCATGAATCGTCTTTCTCACCATCATCCCAACTAAAATCTTAAATCACACCACGCCAAATGAACCAATCCCAATAAGTGAAGAAAAACACAAAACAGAACCCTGAGACTGACCATGATAGTAAGCTTTTTTGATCAATTCGCAAGCCCCTCTTTCCTAGGAATTCCACTTATTGCTATTGCAATCGCACTACCATGACTTCTTTTCCCAACCCCACCATCCCGGTGAATCAACAACCGACTCATCACCCTCCAAACATGATTCATTAACCGATTCACCAACCAATTAATAATGCCCTTAAATGTAGCAGGACATAAATGAGCACTACTATTAGCCTCATTAATAGTATTCCTTATTACCATCAACATACTAGGCCTCCTTCCATATACTTTCACACCTACAACGCAATTATCGCTGAATATAGGATTTGCTGTACCACTATGACTTGCCACCGTAATTATTGGAATGCGAAACCAACCAACGGTTGCCCTTGGACACCTTCTACCAGAAGGGACACCCATTCCCCTAATCCCTGTACTAATTATTATCGAAACAATTAGCCTATTCATTCGCCCATTAGCCCTGGGCGTTCGACTTACAGCCAACTTGACTGCGGGTCACTTATTAATTCAACTCATCGCCACAGCTGTATTTGTTCTACTACCAATAATGCCCACAGTGGCCATCTTAACCGCCACCGTTCTCTTCCTCCTAACACTCCTAGAAGTCGCAGTAGCAATAATCCAAGCTTATGTATTCGTACTACTCCTAAGCCTCTACCTGCAAGAAAACGTCTAATGGCCCACCAAGCACATGCATATCATATGGTTGATCCAAGCCCATGACCACTAACCGGAGCCGTCGGTGCTCTATTAATAACATCCGGCCTAGCAATCTGGTTCCACTTCCACTCAACAACACTAATAACCCTCGGAATAATTCTTCTACTCCTTACAATATTCCAATGATGACGTGACATTATTCGAGAAGGAACATTCCAAGGTCACCACACACCACCCGTACAAAAAGGACTACGTTATGGAATAATCCTATTCATTACCTCAGAGGTATTCTTTTTCCTAGGATTCTTCTGAGCTTTCTACCACTCAAGTCTAGCACCGACGCCAGAACTAGGGGGATGCTGACCCCCAACAGGAATCATTACATTAGACCCCTTCGAAGTTCCCCTCCTCAACACAGCTGTACTACTAGCATCCGGGGTAACAGTTACATGAGCCCACCACAGCATCATAGAAGGTGAACGAAAACAAGCCATCCAATCCCTCGCACTCACAATTCTACTAGGACTTTACTTCACTGCCCTCCAAGCCATAGAATACTACGAGGCCCCCTTCACAATTGCAGACGGAGTATACGGCTCTACATTCTTTGTGGCCACAGGATTCCATGGACTACATGTCATTATCGGGTCATCATTCCTGGCTGTCTGTCTTCTCCGCCAAATCCAATACCACTTTACATCCGAACATCACTTCGGCTTCGAAGCCGCCGCTTGATATTGACACTTTGTTGACGTAGTATGACTGTTCCTCTACGTATCCATCTATTGATGAGGCTCATAATCTTTCTAGTATTAAAGTTAGTACAAATGACTTCCAATCATTTAGTCTTGGTTAAACCCCAGGGAAAGATAATGAACCTAATTATAACCATCCTCACCATCACAGTAGCCCTATCCTCAATCCTAGCAGTCGTATCCTTCTGACTACCACAAATAAATCCGGACACAGAAAAACTATCTCCCTATGAGTGTGGATTCGACCCACTTGGGTCCGCCCGACTACCCTTCTCATTACGATTCTTCCTAGTAGCAATCCTATTCCTCCTATTTGACCTAGAAATTGCCCTCCTCCTCCCCCTACCGTGAGGAGATCAACTCCACAACCCCACCGGAACATTCTTTTGAGCCACTACAGTCCTAATCTTATTAACCCTGGGACTAATTTATGAGTGAACCCAAGGCGGCCTAGAATGAGCAGAATAGGGAGTTAGTCCAAAATAAGACCTCTGATTTCGGCTCAGAAAATTATGGTTTAAGTCCATGACCCCCTTATGACACCAGTACATTTTAGCTTTAGTTCAGCATTCATTTTAGGATTAATAGGACTAGCATTCCACCGCACCCACCTACTCTCCGCACTCCTGTGCTTAGAGGGAATAATACTATCCCTATTTATTGCACTAGCCCTATGGGCCTTACAATTCGAATCAACAAGCTTCTCCGCAGCCCCTATGCTGCTACTAGCCTTCTCCGCCTGCGAAGCGAGCACAGGCCTTGCACTCCTAGTAGCCACAGCCCGAACTCATGGGACCGACCGTTTACAAAACCTTAATCTCCTACAATGCTAAAAGTACTAATCCCCACTGTTATACTTTTCCCAACAATTTGATTAGTCTCCCCCAAGTGGCTATGAACGACTACAACCGCACATAGTCTCCTAATTGCCCTTATTAGCCTCACATGGTTGAAATGAACATCAGAAACCGGATGAACCATATCCAACTCATATCTGGCCACAGACCCGCTCTCAACCCCCCTTCTAGTACTGACATGCTGACTTCTTCCATTAATAATTTTAGCCAGTCAAAACCATGTCAACCCCGAACCTATCAGCCGACAACGTTTATACATCACCCTCCTCACCTCACTACAAACTTTCCTAATTATAGCATTCGGTGCCACCGAAATTATTATATTTTATATTATATTCGAAGCCACACTTATCCCAACCCTTATTATTATCACCCGATGAGGAAACCAAACTGAACGCCTCAACGCGGGAACCTACTTCCTATTCTACACACTAGCAGGGTCCCTCCCATTATTAGTTGCCCTTCTCCTACTTCAACAATCTACCGGGACTCTATCCATGTTGGTAATCCAATACTCTCAACCGATACTCCTAAACTCCTGAGGTCACAAAATCTGATGAGCCGGCTGCTTAATCGCATTCCTAGTAAAAATACCATTATACGGAGTACACCTGTGACTACCAAAAGCACATGTTGAAGCCCCAGTCGCAGGATCTATAGTACTAGCAGCGGTACTACTAAAACTAGGAGGATACGGAATAATACGAATAATAATTATGCTAGACCCACTATCTAAAGAACTAGTATACCCATTTATCATTCTAGCATTATGGGGCATTATCATGACTGGATCAATCTGCCTCCGACAAACAGACCTCAAGTCCCTAATTGCCTACTCATCTGTCAGTCACATAGGGCTTGTAGCGGGCGGAATCCTAATCCAAACCCCATGAGGATTCTCAGGAGCTATTATTCTAATAATCGCCCACGGACTAGTGTCTTCAATACTATTCTGCTTAGCCAATACAGCCTATGAACGAACCCATAGCCGAACCATAATTCTTGCCCGAGGATTACAAATAATCTTCCCGTTAACAGCAGTGTGATGATTTATCGCCAACCTGGCCAATCTAGCACTACCCCCACTACCTAACCTGATAGGAGAACTAATAATTATTACAACACTATTCAACTGATCACCATGAACTATTGCGCTCACAGGAGCAGGAACGTTAATTACAGCAGGCTACTCCCTATATATATTCCTAATATCTCAACGAGGCCCAACACCGAGCCACATCACCAAACTCCCGCCATTCCACACCCGAGAACACCTATTAATAGCCCTTCACCTGATTCCAGTAATCCTCCTTGTTACAAAGCCAGAACTTATATGAGGCTGATGCTACTAGTAAGTATAGTTTAACCAAAATATTAGATTGTGATTCTAAAGACAGGAGTTAAAATCCCCTTACTCACCAAGGAAGGACAGAAATCAATAAGTACTGCTAATCCTTATGCACCGCGGTTAAAATCCGCGGCTTCCTCACGCTTCTGAAGGATAACAGTTCATCCATTGGTCTTAGGAACCAAAAACTCTTGGTGCAAATCCAAGTGGAAGCTATGAATCCAACAACCTTAATTATATCATCCTCACTTATTTTAGTTCTCACTATCCTTATATTCCCCCTACTAACAACACTAAGCCCCAAACCACAAAAACCAGAATGAGCAAATACACATGTCAAAACCGCCGTCAGCACCTCATTCTTCATTAGTCTTCTCCCACTCATAATTTTTCTAGACCAGGGGATAGAAAGCATCACCACAAACTGACAATGAATGAACACACACATATTTGATACGAACATCAGCTTTAAATTCGACCACTACTCCCTTATTTTCACCCCCATTGCCCTCTACGTTACCTGATCCATCCTAGAATTCGCGCTATGGTATATACACTCTGACCCAAACATGAACCGATTTTTCAAATACCTACTCCTATTCCTAGTAGCCATAATTACCCTGGTCACAGCCAACAATATATTCCAGCTATTCATTGGCTGAGAAGGTGTCGGAATTATATCATTCCTACTAATCGGATGGTGATACGGACGAGCAGACGCTAACACAGCAGCCCTCCAAGCCGTTATCTACAACCGAGTAGGAGACATTGGACTAATCCTAAGCATAGCATGGTTCGCAATAAACCTTAACTCCTGAGAAATCCAGCAAATCTTCTTCCTGTCAAAAAACTTCGACATGACAATTCCCCTAATCGGACTAATCCTCGCAGCAACAGGAAAATCGGCCCAATTTGGCCTACATCCCTGACTCCCTTCTGCCATGGAGGGCCCTACGCCAGTATCTGCCCTACTCCATTCCAGCACTATAGTTGTTGCAGGAATCTTCCTATTAATTCGCCTCCACCCCCTCATAGAAGACAACAATCTCGCACTGACAATCTGCCTATGCTTGGGGGCACTTACCACCCTATTCACAGCCACCTGCGCCCTAACCCAAAATGACATCAAAAAAATCGTAGCTTTCTCAACATCCAGTCAACTAGGCCTGATAATGGTTACAATTGGACTAAATCAACCACAACTAGCGTTCCTCCACATTTGCACACATGCATTCTTCAAGGCTATACTATTCTTATGCTCCGGATCAATTATTCACAGCCTAAACGACGAACAAGACATCCGAAAAATAGGAGGTCTTCATAATCTAATACCTGCCACCTCGACCTACCTCACAATTGGCAGCCTTGCATTAACAGGAACCCCATTCCTGGCCGGATTCTTCTCAAAAGATGCCATTATCGAAGCCCTAAACACCTCCTACCTTAACGCCTGAGCCCTAACCCTTACACTAATTGCCACATCATTCACCGCAGTTTATAGTTTCCGAGTAGTATTCTTCGTAACCATGGGATCCCCCCGATTCCTGCCACTATCCCCCATCAACGAAAATAACCCATTAGTTATTAATCCCATCAAACGACTTGCCTGAGGAAGTATCATTGCAGGGCTTATCATTACATCTAACTTCCTACCCTCAAAAACACCCATCATAACAATACCAGCCACCCTAAAACTAGCAGCCCTCATAGTAACCATCGCCGGACTTCTAGTGGCCGTAGAACTTACAGCCATAACCAACAAACAAGTCAAAATTACCCCCACAATCCCTATACACCACTTCTCAAACATGTTAGGATACTTCCCCGCAACAATCCACCGACTCCCTCCCAAACTCAACCTAACCCTAGGACAATCAATCGCCACTAAACTTGACCAAACATGACTTGAAATCACGGGACCAAAAGGACTAGCACTAACCCAAATAATAATATCAAAAGTTACAAGCGACATCCAACGAGGTATAATCAAAACTTACCTAACTATCTTCCTCTTAACCCTAACCCTGGCCATTCTTCTAACTCTTATTTAAACGGCTCGAAGAGTACCACGACTCAACCCCCGAGTAAGCTCCAACACCACAAGCAAGGTTAAAAGCAACACCCACGCACAGATAACCAACATCGCCCCACCAAAAGAATATATAACAGCCACACCACTAACATCGCCACGTAATATAGAAAACTCCTTTAACCCATCAACGACTACTCAAGAGCCCTCATACCACCCCCCTCAAAATAGCCCGGCCGCCAACACAACACCTAGAAGATAAACTAGCACATACCCGGCTACAGAACGACTTCCCCAAGCCTCTGGAAAAGGCTCAGCAGCCAAAGCCGCTGAATAAGCAAACACCACGAGCATTCCCCCTAAATAAATTAAAAAAAGGACTAAAGATAAAAAAGAGCCCCCATAACCAACTAAAATCCCACACCCAACCCCCGCTGCCACTACCAAACCTAAAGCAGCAAAATAAGGCGTAGGATTAGAAGCAACAGCAATCAAACCCACAACTAAAGCTACCAATAGTAAAAACATAAAATAAGTCATAATTCTTGCTCGGACTTTAACCGAGACCAGTGACTTGAAGAACCACCGTTGTAGTTCAACTACAAGAACAATAATGGCAAGCCTACGAAAAACCCACCCACTAATAAAAATCGCCAACGACGCACTAATTGACCTTCCCACACCGTCTAATATTTCTGTGTGATGAAACTTCGGGTCCCTCCTAGGACTATGTTTAATCACCCAAATCCTAACCGGACTATTCCTAGCCATACACTACACCTCTGACATCTCAACCGCATTTTCATCAGTGGTTCACATCTGCCGAGACGTAAACTATGGCTGACTCATCCGTAATATTCACGCTAACGGAGCATCATTCTTTTTCATCTGCATTTACATACATATTGCCCGCGGCCTATACTATGGATCCTACCTGTATAAGGAAACCTGAAACATTGGAGTAGTCCTTCTCCTTTTAGTCATGATAACAGCCTTCGTCGGCTACGTCCTTCCGTGAGGACAGATATCCTTTTGAGGTGCCACAGTAATCACAAATCTACTATCAGCAGTTCCTTACATGGGAGATACCCTTGTTCAATGAATTTGAGGTGGCTTCTCGGTAGACAACGCAACACTAACACGGTTCTTCGCATTCCACTTCCTACTACCATTCGTTGTCGCCGCCGCAACCCTTCTACACCTACTCTTTCTCCACGAAACAGGATCGAATAATCCAGCCGGATTAAACTCCGACGCAGATAAAATTTCCTTCCACCCATATTTCTCATATAAAGACCTTCTAGGGTTCGTAGTGATATTGTTAGCCCTCACATCATTAGCACTATTCTCCCCAAACCTCTTAGGAGACCCAGAAAATTTCACCCCAGCAAATCCACTAGTCACTCCCCCACATATCAAGCCAGAATGATACTTCCTGTTTGCCTACGCCATCCTACGATCTATTCCAAACAAACTAGGAGGGGTCCTCGCATTACTATTCTCCATCTTAGTACTAATAGTAGTACCAATCTTACACACTTCAAAACAACGAGGACTGACATTCCGCCCAATCACCCAATTCCTGTTCTGAACCCTAGTAGCAGATATAATTATTCTAACATGAATCGGAGGCATGCCCGTAGAACATCCATACATTATCATCGGACAAATCGCATCAGTCCTTTACTTCGCATTATTCCTCATCCTCACCCCGCTAGCAGGATGGGTGGAAAACAAAGCACTAAAATGAGCTTGCCCTAGTAGCTTAGTATAAAAGCATCGGTCTTGTAATCCGAAGATCGGAGGTTAAATTCCCCCCTAGCGCCCAGAAAAGAGAGATTTTAACTCCCACCCCTGGCTCCCAAAGCCAGAATTCTAAATTAAACTATCTTCTG